TACAGCCCTTCCTATCTGATAGAAAATCATCCGAGAATTTTTTGTCCGTGTTACAAGGCCTCGGAAATCCCAAGTTTGTCTATGACGAGCGTATCTAATTGTATTACTGTCTATAATTGATTTCCCACTTGCAAGACTAATCGATAGGACCTCATCGGTAAGTGATACAAGATCTTGTGCATTGAAACCCATGCGTATGGCCTCGACTCCCTTAGCCTGGAAAATTTTTGGGTCCAAGCGAAATCCCCTAGTATATGAAAGAGTGCAAAAGTGCTTTCGTTGTTGTGAAAGAAAAGGCCTTCGTACCTTAATGCACGTATTTAATCTATGCGGAGATATTAGAGAGGGATGCATTTTTCGGGGAATATGGGTCGAAGCAATCACAAGATTATTTCTAGTGGAAGATCTTTCACAATCCCAGGAGAAAAGGTTCACTAATAGACCGGCAGATAAGGAACCCGACTCCCTGAAAGGCAGCTCATGAATGTTTGGAATCCATATTATGCAAGGAGACATTGCTTTTGTTAATTCGATTTGAAGGCTCATATAAACGTGGGCTACGCGCCACACCGTGTCCATCTCCACAGTTAGCTCATCCATCCTAGTTAGCTGGTCCAGCTCCACATTAATCTCGTCATGAGCATCCATATGATGCAAAATCCTGGCACGAGCATCAAGATCAATATCCATACCGTCAAAAAGATGAATATCTTCACTAACAGTCTCAATCTCGTCACGAGCATCAATATAAAATTCGACCTCATCATCACTGTCAACTTCATCGTCACCAATCATACCCTCATCTTCCAAACGATAAATTGTATCCCGGAATTTGTCCAGAAATATCGTAATGAAAGGAAGATAGGAGTTTTTCGCTAGGTATTTAACCAAATAGGATCGTCCAACTCCTATTTCACCTATCACTAAAATACCCCTAGAGGGGGATAGGTTTAAGCGGAGCGAAAAGGGTTTTCCATGAGATGGGACATGCAAACTATTAGCCCCAGGCGGGGTTTGTGAATAAGTGATTGTCTGATAATAAGCAAGGAATATCCGTCTTTCTGCTAAAGAGAATGTATTGAACTCATAATTTATTAGATCCTTGTTATGAAGGTCAACTACGTTTCGTAAGTAAATTTCTCCCGGCTGTTCAAACGTTTGAGAATCAAAGTCCTTCTTTGATAAAAGATCACTAGGAGTCAGAAGACTCCATAAAATTTGATCAATCCTTTTTTCTGGCGTTAAGGTAGAGAACTGAATCAAGACGTCTCTTTCTTCATCCTCAACCCAACCACTGGTTGCGGCCCAGTATGCTATTTTATCATCAATCCAATAGCCCCTTTCCTTTTTTCTTTTTCTTATCAATGAATAGATCTCTTTACTTGTAGGACTTAGATATCTCGTATTTATCGCAAAAGTGAGTTGATCGATGGGGATACTTATGAGATCGAGGAACTTGCTCTTCAAATTAAAGCGTCTTCCATAAGCAGAACGCAATACCATCTTTTGCAGAGCACCTCGAAAGAGATTCGTTAACCTGAACCAGAAAAAATTCGATTCAGATATAGGATACCTATCCATAAGTTTTTCCACCTCAATCTCAATCATAGATGAGCCCATCAGCAAAGATTTGAATGTTGGGAACTCTGTCTGTAACTCACTAGAGCTATATAAAATAAAGCAAAGATTTGTACAAACGAGATATCCAGCAAGAAGAAGAAGGAAAGAGATTGAAAAGGAGAACTCCTTTGTCGCTCTCAGATATGTCGGTATGAATGGTCGCTTATCCTTTCGCTCATCCTCTCTATCATTTAGCTCATCCTCTCTATCATTTAGCTCATCCTCTCTATCATTTAGCTCATCCTCTCTATCATTTAGCTCATCCTCGCTATCATTTAGCTCATCCTCGCTATCATTTAGCTCATCCTCTAGCTCATCCTCTAGCTCATCCTCTAGCTCATCCTCTAGCTCATCCTCTAGCTCATCCTCTCTATCATTTAGCTCATTCTCGCGATCATTTAGCTCATCCTCTCTATCATTTAGCTCATCCTCTAGCTCATCCTCTCTATCATTTAGCTCATCCTCTAGCTCATCCTCTCTATCATTTAGCTCATCCTCTCTATCATTTAGCTCATCCTCTAGCTCATCCTCTCTATCATTTAGCTCATCCTCTAGCTCATCCTCTCTATCATTTAGCTCATCCTCTAGCTCATCCTCTAGTAGCTCATCTCGAAGACTCTGGATCACATGTAGATCATCTTGAAGACTCATCTCTTGGATCCCATGAGTCTGATATGACGGCAGAATCTTACTTATCTGGCTCTGAATCAGACTGATCTTTCTCTGAATCAGACTTAGCAGAGGCAATGTCAGATTCAGAATCACGTTCGTAAATTTACTCTTCCAGTTTCTAAGACAAAGTTGAATCCGTTTAATTCGCCCTTTTTTAGCTGCTACCTTAATAATATCACCAAAAATATCAGCAAATTTGGATACAAAC